TGTGTTAGGAAATGCACTGATGAAGAAGTTCACGAATGTCTTGTTCCTAAAAGAAAGAGAAAGGTGGGCGTCAAAAGGCCTGGATCTTCTTTTATGTTTTATGGGTTCTGAGAGTGGCTTGTGAGTGTAGTTAAGGATTTTATTATGCCTCTGCATTTATGGTTTGTTTAACGCTTGTTTTTGGGGTTTGGCAAGTTAGTTAAATGAACGGTTAAGTAAGTGCAGATGGGGGGTAGGGGGGTTTGTTGAGATAATAACAACATTGTTGGTTAAGGTGTGTGTGCGTGTACGTGCGTATGCGTATGCGTATGCTGTATGCGTATGCGTATGCGTATGCGTATGCGTATGCGTATGCGTATGCGTATGCGTATGCGTATGCGTATGCGTATGCGTATGCGTATGCGTATGCGTATGCGTATGCGTATGCGTATGCGTATGCGTATGCGTATGCGTATGCGTATGCGTATGCGTATGCGTATGCGTATGCGTGTGCGTGTGTGTGTGTGTGTGTGTGTGTGTGTGTGTGTGTGTGTGTGTGTGTATCTGTGCGCGTGCATTTGTGCGTGTAGGTCTCAAATATGTCCGTCAAGCATGAAAAATTAGTCCTCCTCGATTGGTGTGCTAGAGCTTGCATAGAGGTAAAGTCCAGCTACATAGCTTACCCCGGCTCAGAGCCGACTTAGGCTTAGGTGAATCGATGCAGTTTCCCCCCCCCTAAAAATTAAAAATACCATCTGCCTGACAGCTCACCCAGTTGTTGGTGTGAGAGAGATAGACACAGAACCATCGAGATGTCTTATTTAAGGTCATGGAGTGGGCGTCTTAGGTTATATGGCCCTGAAGTAAGAACCAGATGAATTGTAAAGATCATTGTTAGCTACCCCCAAGTTACATGGGCGCTGAGCGAGAAGAGGGACACGACCCTGGCGGGTTGATGATTTCACGGAGGATGGTAGAATAAGCGACCAACGATCGGATAGGGATAGTCATTCTGACTAGAATTTGGTCTAGGCAGCCTGACAGAATGGTTTATGCAATCTCCTTTTGAACCGAAATTCCTGAGTTCATGCAGTATTAGTGAGTAAGAATATGCATGGGGGGGATAGTATAATGTGGATTAAGCATATAATGTATTATGTAAGATATATAGAAGTATGTACTAGCTTATTATTCATGGGGTAGATAATATTATGCACGATATACATAGCGTGAGTATTTTCAAGAAATAGTTTATTAAGAATTTCAGCTTTGGGTGCTGATGGTGGGGCTGATAGGCCTCTTTCTTGATGGTGCCCTTAGAGAGAGTTGGCTTCTCATTGCTGGTTTACAAGACCAGAGTAATAGTTTTATACTATAAAGGCAGGAGTCTTCATTTTAAGATTTTGTTTTCTACTATGCTGGAGAGTGGTATAAGAATTAGGATAATAGTGAAGTATAAGACGGATGCGATTTGTCCGATGATAATAAATGGGTGTTCAACTGGTTGGCCTCCAATTCAGGTAAGTGTAAGGAGGTCAGCTACTAGGAGTCAGTATATGCATTGACTGATGGGTCGGAAAATTATGCTTCGTTGTTTAGAGTTGTGGAGGAATGGGACGATAGCTAGAATTAGGATAGATAGTACTAGAGCTACTACACCGCCGAGTTTATTGGGGATTGATCGGAGAATAGCGTAGGCGAATAGGAAGTACCATTCAGGTTTAATATGTGGAGGGGTGTTGAGTGGGTTTGCTGGTGTGTAGTTATCAGGGTCTCCAAGTAAGTCAGGGCAAAAAAGTACTAGGGAAAGGAGAACTATAAATATTAGTACGAAGCCTAGGGCATCTTTGATCGTATAATAGGGGTGAAAGGGGATCTTGTCTGCATCAGAGTTTAGGCCAATTGGGTTGTTGGAGCCGGTTTCATGGAGAAATAGGAGGTGAACTACAGCTAGGGCTGCGATGATAAATGGGAGGATGAAGTGGAAGGCGAAGAATCGAGTCAGTGTGGCTTTGTCTACTGAGAAGCCACCTCAGATTCATTCTACTAGGGTTGTACCAATGTAGGGGATGGCCGATAGGAGATTAGTAATTACTGTAGCTCCTCAGAAGGATATTTGTCCTCAGGGAAGAACGTAGCCTATGAATGCTGTGGCTATGACTGCGAATAGGAGGAGGATACCGATGTTCCATGTTTCGATGAATGTGTAGGATCCGTAATAGAGTCCACGGCCTACGTGTAGGAATAGGCAGATGAAGAATATGGAAGCTCCGTTGGCGTGTAGATAGCGGATTAGTCAGCCATAGTTTACGTCTCGACAAATGTGGGTTACGGATGAGAAGGCAGTTATGGTGTCGGATGTATAGTGTATGGCTAGGAAGAGTCCTGTGGCGATTTGAATAATTAGGCATATACCTAGTAGAGAGCCGAAATTTCATCATGCGGAGATGTTGGATGGAGTGGGAAGATCAATGAAAGATTCGTTGACAATTTTTATTAGGGGATGGGATTTTCGGATGTTGGTCATAAGGGTTTCTGTAGTTGATTTACAACGATGATTTTTCATGTCATAGGTCATGGCAGTTCCATGCAGAAATAATGACTATGTCAATTTTTTTATTGAGTTTGTTGTTTGTTTCGTGCTTTATCGCTTTTGCGACTAAGCCATCTCCTATTTATGGTGGATTAGGGTTAATTGTGGGGGGAGGGTTAGGTTGTGGGTTAATTTTGGAGTTTGGGGGAAGTTATTTGGGATTAATAGTATTTTTAATTTATTTAGGTGGGATAATAGTGGTATTTGGATATACTACTGCTATAGCTACTGAGGATTACCCTGAGACTTGGGCTTCTAATTGAGTAGTAAGTCTTATGCTTGTTTTTGGCTTTGTAGTTGAATTGGTTGGTTCTATTTGATTAGCAAGTTCTGGGGATGCGAAGATGGTTGTGGGTCTTGATGATATGGGAGATTGAGTGGTCTTGGATGGTGAGTCTGGGGGGTATATAGGGGAGGATATAGCTGGGGTATCTGCTATTTATGATTATGGGTGGTGATTAATAGTTCTGGCTGGGTGATCCTTGTTTGTTAGTATTTTTATTGTAATTGAAATTGTATGGGGGAATTAGTTTATGGCTAGAATTAGAGGGATGGGAAGGGTAAGGAGGAAGGATATGAAATATATTTTGATCATCCCTTTTTGATCAGAGGTAATTGATGAGGCTAGGGAATTGAAGTATGAGAGAAGTTTGGGTAGTGAGTACTCCAGTCAGACTAAGTCTAGGGCTTTGAATGCTGTTTTTTGGCTGGTAGTCAGATTTTTTAATGGTAGGAGGCGGTGCATGATGGTTGGGTAGAAGCCTAACATGGTAGAGAAATTATGGTAGGAGTTTGGTGATTTGGGGGTTAGATTCAGTGTTAGGTTATTTAGTTCTAGGGCCAAAACTAGTCCTGTGATGGTTACTAGAAGGGCTGCTATTTTTAATGTTGGGGGTATAGTTATCTGGGGGATGGTGATCGGTGGAATGAGATTGGTTATTAGGTAGCCAGCGAAGATGCTTCCTGCTATTAGGCGTTTAATTGGGTTGATTATGGAGGGGGAGGATTCATTAATTAGGACTAAAGGGAGGAATCGTGGGTTTCCTATGAAGGCAAAGAAGATAATTCGTAGGCTGTATATTGCCGTTATAGAGGTGGCGATTAAGGTAATAATTAGGGCTCAGGCGTTTGTATAAGACGTATTTATGGTTTCAATGATTAAGTCTTTTGAATAGAAGCCTGTGAGAAATGGGGTGCCTACTAAGGCAAGGCTTCCAATTGTTAATGCGGTGGTGGTAAGGGGTATGGCTTTAGCTAAGCCACCTATTTTTCGGATGTCTTGTTCGTCGTTGAGGCTATGGATGATTGATCCTGAGCATAGGAACAGTATAGCTTTAAAGAAAGCGTGGGTACAAATGTGCAGGAAGGCTAGGTAGGGTTGGCCAATTCCTAGGGTTACAACTATAAGGCCTAGTTGGCTTGATGTAGAGAATGCTACGATTTTTTTAATATCATTTTGTGTTAGGGCGCAGATAGCCGTGAATAGGGTAGTAAGGGAGCCTAGGCATAGCATTAGGGTTTTTATTATGCTGTTGTCAAGGATAGGATAAAATCGGATTAGTAAGAATACGCCTGCGACGACTATAGTGCTGGAGTGCAGGAGGGCTGATACTGGAGTGGGACCTTCTATGGCTGAGGGCAGTCAAGGATGCAGGCCAAATTGGGCTGATTTTCCGGTTGCGGCCAGGATCAGTCCTAAAAGGGGGAGGGAGGAGATAGGGGTGTTTGCGGTAAGGATAAATTTAAGGTCTCAGGAGTTTAGCTTTCATATGAATCAGGATATAGCGAGGATGAGGCCGATGTCGCCGATTCGGTTATATAGGATGGCTTGTAGGGCTGCGGTGTTGGCATCTGAGCGTCCAAATCATCATCCGATTAGGAGAAAAGATATAATTCCTACTCCCTCTCAGCCAATAAAGAGTTGTATGAGATTGTTTGCTGAGACTAAAATTATTATTGTAATTAGGAAAATAAGTAGGTATTTAATAAATTGGTTTAGGTTAGGGTCTGAATGCATGTACCAGGTGGAGAATTCTATGATGGATCAGGTAACGTATAAGGCTACTGGCATGAAGAGGAGGGAGTAGAAGTCTAATTTAAAGCTTATCATCAGGTTGGTTGGTTGAATTGAGATTCAGTGTCAGTTAGTGATTGTAGATTCATAGCCTGAGTGAAAGTAGATTAGTAGGGGGATTAAGCTTAGAAAGAACGAGTATTTGATAGAGTAGCTGATGTAGTTAGCTAGTTTATCAGTTTTTGTTGTTGTAATTGATCAAAGAGCTGGTATAACGAGGATAAGCAGGTAGAGTAAGGAAATTGAGGTAATTATGTTAATTACTTTTATTTGGAGTTGCACCAATTTTTTGGTTCCTAAGACCAACGGAATACTTCTATCCTATAAAAGTAAGGGAGCCGCAAGTTTAGTTGCGGTAGCAGGAGTTAGCAGTCCCTGATTTCTCTCTTGGTAGATAAAAAGATGTAATCTTTTATTTCTAGATTCACAGTCTAGTGTTTTTAGTAAACTATATCTACAGTATAGGGGACCTATAATGAATTTAGGATTTATTGTTAGGAGGATAAGGGGGATTAGGTGTAGGGTCATTAGGGTGGACTCTCGTGTGAAGGTGGGCAGAAGAGTTTTTATATGATTAGTAATTGAGCCCCGTTGGGTTATGATTAGCATATACAGGGTGTATAAGGCTGTAATTAGTATGTTGATTCCTGTAAGAATAATGGAAGGGTTAGATCAGGAGAATGAGGAGATAATGATATATAGTTCTCCGATAAAATTAATTGATGGGGGTAGGGCCAGATTAGTAAGGCTCGCTAATAGTCATCAGGTCGCTATAAGTGGGAGGATAGATTGAAGGCCACGTGCTAGGAGTATAGTTCGGCTGTGGATTCGCTCGTAGTTGGTATTAGCTAGGCAGAATAATAGGGAGGAGGTTAAGCCGTGGGCTATTATTAGGGCTGTAGCTCCTATAAAGCTTCAGGGGGTTTGAATTATGATTGCTGCAATGACTAGGGCTATGTGACTAACGGAAGAGTAAGCGATGAGAGATTTTAGGTCAGTTTGGCGCAGGCAGATAGAGCTGGTTATGACTATGCCTCATAATGATAGAAGAATAAATGGGTAGGCTATATCGATGGACGTTGGGTTTAGGACGATAGTGATCCGTATTATTCCATAGCCTCCGAGTTTTAGTAGGATGGCGGCTAGAACTATCGAGCCAGCGATAGGGGCTTCTACATGGGCTTTGGGAAGTCATAGATGGAGGCCATAGAGTGGTATTTTTACTATGAATGCTATTATGCAGGCTAGTCATGTTAGTTGATTCAATAGTGAGGGGTCTAAGTAAGGAAAGTTAAATGTGAGGAGTATAATGTTAAGAGTACCTAGTTGGTTTCGTTTTGTCAGGAGGGCTACTAGAAGGGGTAAGGATCCTACTAGGGTATAGAACAGGAAGTATACTCCAGCGTTTAGGCGTTCGGTTTGGTTTCCTCATCGAGTGATAATAATTAGAGTGGGAATTAAAGTTGCTTCAAAGAGGATATAGAAGAATATTAACTCAGCGGCTGAGAAAGTTATGATAAGGGATACTTGGAGAGTGATGAGTATAGAGATGAATAGTTTTTTTCGTGTGAGGGTTTCCTTTGATATATGATTTTGGCTCGCGATGAGTATTAAAGGGAGGAGTCATGAGGTTAGGATGAGTAATGGTGTAGATAGCTGGTCCGTGAAAAATAGGGGGGAGAAATTGTGGGTAGCGTCGTTGTGGTTATAAAGGCTTAGTAGGGTAATTAAGCTGATCAAGAAGCTGTAGGAGGTTGTATTGATTCATAGTAAGGATGGTTTTGATCACCATGTAAGGGGGAAGAGTATAATTGTGGGGATAATAATTTTTAGCATTGTAGGAGGTTCAGGTTTTGGACGTAGTCGTTGCCGTAAGAATTTGAGATTGTGACTAAGAGGGCGAGTCCTACGGCTGCCTCGCATGCGGCAAATACTAGGATGATGATAGGTAGTATGAATGAAAGGTTACTGTGAGTATTTAAGGTGCTAATGGAAGTTGTTACGAAGATGGCTAGCATTATGCCTTCTAGGCATAGTAGAGTAGATATTAGATGGGATCGGAATATCAGGGTTCCAAGAAGTGATAGGGCGAAGGCTAACATTAAACTAGTATAGATTAAAGGCATAATGATAATTATGAGTTAATTCATAATCTAATGAGTCGAAATCATTTGTTTTTTTTAAACTAATTATCATTTTATTCTTCTCATTCAAGGCCTTTTTGAACTCATTCGTATGCTAGGCCTAGGGCTAAGATAGATACTAGGAGTAAAGCTACTGCTAATACAGTCAAGAGTTTATTAGTTTGTGTGGCTCACGGAAGAGGAAGTAAGAGAGCAATTTCCAGGTCGAAAAGGAGGAACGTAATAGCAATGAGGAAAAATTTTATTGAAAATGGGATGCGGGCTGATTCAATAGGGTCGAAGCCACATTCGTAGGGACCAACTTTTTCTGAGTAGATATTTATTTGAGGGAGCCAGAATGCAACTATAACTAGTACGGATGCGAGGAAGATGTTAATAGTGAGGGATAAGAATATGTTAATTATTCTTTTCCGGGTTATACCGGAACTAGTTGATTGGAAGTCAACTGTACTTATTGATACTAAAAGAATAAGATCCTCATCAGTAAATAGAGACGTAAAGGAAGAGTCAAACTACATCGACAAAGTGTCAGTATCATGCAGCAGCCTCAAATCCGAAGTGGTGTTTGGATGTGAAGTGGAAGCTTAGTTGTCGTAGGAAGCAAACTACCAGGAATGTTGTGCCGATGATTACGTGGAGGCCGTGGAAACCTGTTGCTATAAAAAATGTGGATCCATAGACTCCGTCAGAAATGGTGAAGGGGGTTTCGAAATATTCTGATGCTTGAAGGATAGTGAAGTAGAGGCCTAATGCGATTGTGATGAATAGGGCTTGAATTATATGGTTACGATTCCCTTCTATTAGGCTGTGGTGAGCTCATGTGATTGATACTCCAGAGGCCAGGAGAACGGATGTGTTAAGTAGAGGGACATCTAGGGGATTTAGGGGGATGATACCTGTTGGAGGCCAGCATCCGCCGAGGTCGTGGGTTGGGGCTAGGCTTGAATGGTAGAAAGCTCAGAAAAAGCCTGCGAAGAAAAAAATTTCGGAAATGATAAATAGGACTATACCATAGCGAAGGCCTTTTTGGACTATTGGGGTATGGTGACCTTGGAATGTCCCTTCTCGGATCACATCTCGTCACCACTGAAATATAGTTAGGAGGTTGGTAAGAAGGCCGATTAGGAGGAGGGTAGAGGAGTGGAAGTGGAATCATATGATTAGGCCGGATGTCAACAGAAGGGCAGACAGGGCTCCTGTTAGTGGTCAAGGGCTCGGGTTAACTATATGGTATGGATGGACTTGGTGGGTCATTAAGCGTTATCATGTAGGTAGAGGCTGACTAGGAGAGTAAAGACGTAAGCTTGAATTAGAGCTACGGCGAATTCCAGGACGGTCAGTAAGATGAGAATGACTAATGTGATTAATGCAGTAGGAACACTGATCGATAGGAGAGCCAGGGTTGCTCCTCCGATTAGATGAATGAGGAGATGACCTGCTGTAATGTTAGCGGTTAGTCGAACGGCTAGTGCTATGGGTTGGATAAAAAGGCTAATAGTTTCGATAATAATAAGTATTGGAATTAAAGGTACAGGTGTTCCTTGAGGAAGAAAGTGGGCTAAAGATGCTTTTGTTTTATGTCGAAATCCTAGAATGACTGCTCCGGCTCAAAGTGGAATAGCCATTCCTAGGTTTATTGACAATTGAGTTGTGGGGGTGAAGGTGTGAGGTAGTAAGCCTAGGAGGTTTGTTGAGCCGATAAATATAATTAGAGAGACTAGTATTAGTGATCAGGATCGACCTTTATTGTTGTGTATTGCCATTATTTGTTTTAAGATTATTTGGATAAGTCATCGTTGTATAGTTAGGACCCGGTTGGTGAGTAATCGGTTTGAGGAGGGAATGAAAATGTTCGGAATTGCAATAATAAGGATTACTACGGGTAGTCCTATGAGTGTAGGGGTAATGAAAGAGGCAAATAGATTTTCGTTCATTTTGAATTTCAAGGGTTTTCTAATTTTTTAGAAGATAGGAGCTTAGGAGTGGGGAGAGAGTAATAGATAAAAGAAGAGAGTTTCGTCTGGAATAGAACGAACAGAGATAGAAATATAGATAGGATTGTGATGAATCAAGTTGAAGTGTCTAATTGTGGCATACCATTATGGGGGCTAGGTTGCCTCTTCTTTAGCTTAAAAGGCTAATGCTCTATAAGCTTCATAATGGTTGATTAGGTCATTGATAGGGATCAGTTTTCGAAATGTTTTAGTGGGACTACTTCTAAGACAATAGGTATGAAGCTGTGGTTAGATCCGCAAATTTCAGAGCACTGTCCGTAAAATAGGCCTGGTCGAGTTGAGGTAAGTGTTGCTTGGTTTAGGCGTCCTGGGATAGCATCGGTCTTGATTCCGAGAGATGGTATAGCTCAGGAGTGAAGGACGTCTTCGGATGAGATTAGTATGCGGATTGGTAATTCTATGGGAAGAACTACGCGGTTGTCAACTTCTAGTAGTCGTAAGTCCCCTGATTTAAGGTCTGTTGTTGGGATTATGTAAGAGTCAAAGGTTAAATCTTCGTAGTCAGTGTATTCGTAGCTTCAGTATCATTGGTGGCCTATAGTTTTTACTGTAAGGGCAGGGTTATTAATTTCGTCCATCATGTAGAGGATGCGTAGGGAAGGAAGTGCGATTAGAATTAAAATAATTGCGGGCAGAATAGTCCAGATTGTTTCTACTTCTTGAGCGTCTATTGTGCTTGTGTGAGTGAGTTTAGTCGTTAGCATGGCTGAAATGATATATAGTACTAAGGAGCTAATTAGGAATACAATTATGAGAGTGTGGTCATGGAAGTTGGTGAGTTCTTCTATGATGGGGGAGGAGGCATCTTGGAGTCCTAGTTGGAATGGATAAGCCATAGAGATATATAGGTAATTATCCTATGATTTGACTTTGACAAAGTCATGTAATTTTTTTTTACTAATATCTCTTATAGAGAAAGTCATAAAGGTTATGGTGCTGGCTTGAAACCAGTAATTGGGGGTTCGATTCCTTCCTTTCTTAGTAAGCTTTTACATAGGCAGGCTCTTCGAAAGTATGGTATGGGGGAGGGCATCCATGAAGTCACTCTAGGTTTGTGGTTGTTAGTTCTACGGAGTCTACTTCACGTTTGGATGCAAATGCTTCTCAGATCATGAAGATTATAATTATTACTGCTGTGAGAGAAATAAAGGATCCCATTGAGGACACTGTATTTCATGTAGAGTAGGCATCTGGGTAGTCTGAATATCGTCGTGGCATTCCTGATAGTCCTAGGAAGTGTTGTGGGAAGAATGTTATGTTTACACCAACGAATATTACAGAGAAGTGAATTTTTGCTCAGGTGTCGTCTAAAGTATAACCAGTGAAAAGTGGAAATCAATGGACAAATCCTGCTATGATAGCAAAGACAGCTCCTATGGACAGGACATAGTGGAAGTGAGCTACGACATAGTATGTGTCATGCAGGACAATGTCGAGGGAGGAGTTAGATAGAACAATTCCTGTTAGTCCTCCTACTGTAAAGAGGAAAATGAAGCCTAAGGCTCATAGTATGGCTGGAGATCATTTAATGTTACCTCCGTGTAGTGTAGCTAGTCAGCTAAAGACTTTAACGCCAGTTGGAATTGCGATGATTATTGTTGCGGATGTGAAGTAAGCTCGAGTATCTACGTCTAACCCTACAGTAAACATGTGGTGGGCCCAAACGATAAAGCCTAAAAAGCCAATTGATATTATTGCTCAGACTATTCCTATGTACCCGAAGGGTTCTTTTTTACCTGAGTAATAGGTTACGATATGTGAGATGATTCCAAATCCGGGTAAAATTAGGATGTAAACTTCGGGGTGACCAAAGAATCAAAATAAGTGCTGGTAAAGAATCGGATCTCCTCCTCCGGCGGGGTCGAAAAATGTTGTGTTAAGATTTCGGTCTGTCAGGAGTATGGTGATCCCTGCCGCTAGTACGGGGAGAGAGAGCAGTAGGAGTACAGCCGTGATTAGTACTGATCAGACAAATAAGGGGGTTTGATATTGGGAAAGGGCAGGTGGTTTTATATTGATGATAGTTGTGATAAAATTAATAGCTCCTAGGATAGAGGAGACTCCGGCTAAGTGGAGAGAGAAGATGGCTAGGTCCACGGATGCTCCGGCGTGGGCTAGGTTTCCGGCTAGTGGAGGGTACACTGTTCAGCCTGTGCCAGCGCCGGCTTCGACTATAGAGGAAGCTAGGAGTAGTAAGAAGGATGGGGGTAGAAGTCAGAAGCTTATGTTATTTATTCGGGGGAAGGCTATATCTGGGGCTCCAATTATTAGGGGTACAAGTCAGTTTCCGAAACCTCCAATTATCATAGGCATTACTATAAAGAAAATTATTACGAAGGCGTGGGCTGTAACTACGACATTGTAAATTTGGTCGTCTCCTATTAAGGCCCCAGGCTGGCCTAGTTCAGCTCGGATAAGGATGCTTAGGGCGGTTCCGATTATTCCGGCTCAAGCAGCGAAAATTATGTACAAGGTACCGATGTCTTTATGGTTTGTTGAGAATAGTCAACGCGTGACGAACATAGGTAAAATGGCTGAGTAGGCATTAGACTGTAAATCTAAAGACAGAGGTTCAAGTCCTCTTTTTACCAAGTCTCGAGGTGATTATCATATTGAATTGCAAATTCAAAGGAGCAGTTAAATTCTGCCGGGACTTCTCCCGCCTTTTCTTCCGCCCTAGGCGGGAGAAGTAGATTGAAGCCAGTTGTTTTAGGGTTTTTAGCTGTTAACTAAAGTTTCGTGGGGTTGGAGCCCACCAATCTAGGGAGGATTTAGCTTAATAAAAGTGAATGATTTGCAATCATTAGATGTAGAGTGGATTTCTGCAATCCTTAGGTCAGAAGTTAAGTAATGCCTACTTTCTTAGAGCTTTGAAGGCTCTTGGTCTGTGAATAACCTAAACTTCTAGTTGGGGGTAATGAAAAGTGTGGTTAGAGGAAGGGTTAGGGTAGAGAAGATAATGAGGGGAGGAAGTAGGGTGAAGTGTTTTGGGGAGTTGTATTGTCATTTTATTTTTATGTTGTTTGAGGTAGGGAAAAGGGTTAAAGATGAAGTGTAGACTAGGCGTAGGTAGAAAAAAAGGTTTAGTAGGGCTAGGATGGCTATTAAAGTGGCTATGTGCGTATTGCTGTTTATAGTAAGGTCACTAATGATTAGTCATTTAGGGACGAATCCTGTGAGTGGAGGGAGGCCTCCTAGTGATAGAAGTACTGTTAATGTTGAGATAATTATGATGGGAGATTTGCTTCATGTAAGGGAGAGGGATGAAATTGTATGGTTGGAGTGGAGGTTGAAAGAGATGAATAGGGTGAGTGTTAGGAGAATATAGATAAGTAGATTGACCAGCATGATTGAGGGGCTGTAGGATAGAATTGCGACTATTCAGCCTATGTGAGCAATGGAAGAGTAGGCTAGGATTTTGCGTAGTTGGGTCTGGTTGAGTCCTCCTCAGCCTCCGATTATAACTGATAGGAGGCCTGATGAGAGTAATAGGGGTGTAGATGCTAAGGGAGCTAAGTGATATAGGATAGATATAGGGGCTAGTTTTTGTCATGTAAGGACTATTAGGCCTGATATAAGGGAGACCCCTTGAGTGACTTCAGGTATTCAGAAGTGGAATGGGGCTAAGCCTAATTTGATTAGGAGAGCTAGTGATGCTAGGTTTAGGCATAGCTGATTGGATGAGGAGTTAAAGGATCATAGGCCGGAGGTGATGAAGTTTGAGGTAATTGAGGCTAGGAAAATTATGGAGGCGGTTGCTTGTGTGAGAAAGTACTTAGTGGCAGCTTCCGTTGATCGGGGGTTGATTTTTTTGATAAGAATGGGAATAATAGCGAGTATGCTTATTTCTAGACCGATTCATATTAGTAGGAGGTGAGAGCTTAGTAGGGTAATGAGAGTTCCTGAAATAATTGTTAGGATAATAGAGAGATTAGTAATAATTTTTATTAGTACGGGAAGGGGTATAAACCAACATTTTCGGGGTATGGGCCCGATAGCTTAGTTAGCTGACCTTACTTAGAATATAGTGTAATTAGGTAGCACGAAGATTTTTGAATTCTTAAGAGTAGGTTCAAATCCTATAATTCTAGAAATAAGAGGGTTTAAACCTCTATGTTTTACTCTATCAAAGTAACTCTTTTATCAGACATATTTCTAGGTGTAAGGGGGGATAAATGATATGGAAATTGGTAGGGATGTATGTCATATGCATAACGCTAGTGTTAGGGGTAGGAAATTTTTTCATAGAAGGTGTATAAGTTGGTCGTAGCGGAAGCGAGGGTAGGATGCTCGGATTCATAGGAAAGCAGATGATAAAATCAGGGTTTTAGTTATGAATTCTAGTGTAAATATTTCTGGGGATGATAGGGGAGCTAATGAGCCTAAGAAAATAATAGTTGTTAAAGCATTTATGAGAATAATGTTTATATACTCGGCTATGAAGAATAGGGCGAACGGTCCTGCTGCGTACTCTACGTTAAAGCCCGAAACGAGCTCGGATTCTCCTTCTGTAAGGTCAAATGGGGCTCGGTTGGTTTCTGCTAGTGTTGAGATAAATCATATTATGGCTAATGGTCAGGTTGGGACAATAAATCAAATGTTTTCTTGGGAGTAGATTAGGGTACTTAGGGAGTAGGACCCGCTTATTAGAAGTACGGAAAGGAGGATAATAGCTAGAGAGACTTCGTAGGAGATTGTTTGGGCTACTGCTCGAAGGGCACCGATTAGGGCGTATTTGGAATTTGATGCTCATCCGGATCATAGGATGGAATAAACGGCTAGACTAGATAGGGCTAGGATGAATAAAATGCCTAGGTTGAGATCTATAAGTGGGTGGGGTATAGGTAGGGGGATTCATAGGCTTAGGGCTAGTGTTAGAGAGAGAGTGGGGGCAATTATGAATAGGGCAGTAGAGGAGAAGTTAGGTCGTAAGGGTTCTTTAATGAATAGTTTTATGGCGTCGGAGAATGGTTGTAATAGGCCATATGGGCCTACAACGTTTGGGCCCTTACGTAATTGTATGTAGCCGAGGATTTTTCGTTCGATGAGTGTGAGGAAAGCTATGGCAATTAGAATAGGAAGGATCAGGGTAAGAATGTTGAGAAGTTGCATGAGTGCTAAGAAGAGGAGTTGAACCTCTGGGTCCAAGGGTTTAAGTCTTGTGCAATTACCGGGCTCTGCCATCTTAGCAACCCTGTTCTTGGGTTGTGAGTTTGCATAATTTCTAGATTGAGATTATTTCATCTATAGATTTGAGAGCGCTAATAGTGTAGGAGGCTCTATTTTTCTGGTCCTTTCGTACTAAGAAAAATTGCTAATAGATAGAAACCGACCTGGATTGCTCCGGTCTGAACTCAGATCACGTAGGACTTTAATCGTTGAACAAACGAACCTTTAATAGCTTCTGCACCATTGGGATGTCCTGATCCAACATCGAGGTCGTAAACCCTATTGTCGATATGAACTCTCGAATAGGATAGCGCTGTTATCCCTAGGGTAACTTGGTCCGTTGATCAAAAATTGGGTCAATAAATAATTTGGATAACTTAGACTAGTAGGTCTTAGTTTGATATACTCGGAGGGTTTTTTGTGCTCCGAGGTCACCCCAACCGAAACCATTGACTTAGGATAAACTGAGGTATTAGGCCCTTTAGGGGAGTAAACTAGTTTAGTAGGTCAATTGGTTGAAGCTCCATAGGGTCTTCTCGTCTTATTGTTTTATTCCAGCCTCTTCACTGGAAGGTCAATTTCACTGATAGGAAGTAAGAGACAGTTAAGCCCTCGTCTTGCCGTTCATGCAAGTCCCTAATTAAGGAACAAGTGATTATGCTACCTTTGCACGGTCAGGATACCGCGGCCGTTTAACGTGAGTCACCGGGCAGGCAGTGCCTCTAATACTTTTTATGCTAGAGGTGATGTTTTTGGTAAACAGGCGGGGCTTGTGTTTGCCGAGTTCCTTTTACTTCTTTTTATCTTTCCTTAGGTGCACTCCTGTGTTGGACTAACTCTATTAGTAGAAAAAGGTTTAGGTTTAGGGTATATTTTCATTTTGAGTTAACTATCAGTGGGTATCCGATCTGATATACACTTGTGCGAGGAGAAAAGTTTTCTTGTTACTCATACCAACATTAATTCATCTACTTGTTAGTAGATTAATCCAGTTTTAATCTAGGAAATGGGTGAAAATTCAGGTATTAGGATAGTAGGGGTATTTGAGCTTTAACGCTTTCTTTATTGATGGCTGCTTTTAGGCCAACTATGGTATGTTTACAGGTCTTATTCTCTAGTTCAGGTTCTATCCTTTATCTAAAGAGCTGTCCCTCTTTAGATTAACAGTTAAACTTACAGGTAGGTTATCGGGTCCTTTGGGTAAGTTTAAAGCAGAACTAAAATTCTTCTCTGGATAACCAGCTATCACCAAGCTCGTTAGGCTTTTCACCTCTACCTAGAAATCTTCCCACTATTTTGCCACATAGACGGGTTCATTCATAAAATTGTTCCTAGGTAGCTCGTTTGGTTTCGGGATGTCCGACTTAAATTCTTTTTGCTGGACTGAGTCTAGTTGATCCATTATGCAAAAGGTACAAGGGTTAATCTTTGCTTTTTTGTACTTTAACTGAGTTTCTTTCATCTTTCCCTTGCGGTACTTTCTCTATAGCGCCAGTAATCATTTCTATCTCCTATACTTTGATTTAAGGTGAATGATTTAATTGATTGACTTACATAATTGAGTTGATCGATTTATTGGGCTAGAAGTAGTTCAAAGCGTTCCTTCAGTTAGGGAAATCTCCTGAGTGTAAGTCAGGTGCTTTTGTTAAGCTACGTTTTGATTCATCCAAGCACACTTTCCAGTATGCTTACCATGTTACGACTTATCTCCTCTTATACGGGTATCCTTGGAATTATGGAGTAGTTTTAGAAGGGTATTTGAGGAGGGTGACGGGCGGTGTGTGCGTACTTCATTGCACTATTCAATTAAGCACTCTACTCTTAATTTACTACTAAATCCTCCTTGTCTCTCTTGTTTCAAAGAGGGTATCGTTGATGTTCTCGGAAGAGAAAATGTAGCCCATTTCTTTCCACTTCATAGGCTACACCTTGACCTAACGTTTTTACGGACAGAGTTATTGGGCTTACTTTTGTTCCCTATAGGGGTTCGCTGAAGATGGCGGTATACAGGCTGAATTAGCAAGAAGTGGTGAGGTTGAACGGGGTTTATCGGTTATAGAACAGGCTCCTCTAGGTGGATATAAAGTACCGCCAAGTCCTTTGAGTTTTAAGCGGTGGCTAGTAGTTCTCGGGCGGGTAGCCTTATTAGGGGGCTATCTCTGTTTAGGGCTAGGCATAGTGGGGTATCTAATCCCAGTTTGTCTCCCAGCTATCGTGTGTTCAAGAATGTTAAGATCACTTTCGTAGTTTATTTTACTTCTAACTATGAATTTCTACGTATTAGTTGGAGTTTAATCTTATTTAGGGGGTGATTCTTTAAACACGCTTTACGCCGTGGGTTTATTAGTACGGGTTAATCGTATGACCGCGGTGGCTGGCACGAAATTGACCAACCCTCTATAGCATAACTAGGTCGAACTTTCGTTTATTGCCTAATTTTTATCACTGCTGTTTCCCGTGGGGGTGTGGCTAAGCAAGGTGTCTTGAGCAACTTTAGTGAGCTTGATACCTACTCCTTACAATCAGGTTAAGATTAGTTTAAGGGTATTCTCACTGGCATGGGGAGGCTTGCATGTGTAAATTTGCTATAAACTAATAAAAAGGCCAGGACCAAACCTTTTGGATGTTAATGGGACTAGAAAATCCATCTAAGCATTTTCAGCGCTTCGCTTTGGTTAAGCTACAATAAC